GAATCGTTTATTTCTCTTGAAATCCATTTAATTCTTTTTTTTTTTACACACGTCTTTTTTTGGGAGGTCTACATCCATTATGTGGCATAGGTGTTACATCACGTACGAAACTTAATAGTATACCACTTCTACGAATAGCCCGTAATGCTGCGTCTCTTCCGAGACCAGGACCTTTTATCATAACTTCTGCTCGTTGCATACCTTGATCTACTACAGTACGAATAGCATCTAAAGCGGCTGCTTGCGCAGCATAGGGTGTTCCCCTTCTTGTGCCTTTGAATCCAGAAGTACCGGCGGAGGCCCAAGAAACCACTCGACCTCGTACATCTGTAACAGTTACAATGGTATTGTTGAAACTGGCTTGAACATGAATAACTCCTTTTGGTATTCTACGTCCAGTCTTACGTAAATTAATACGCCCATTCCTACGCGAACCAATTCTTTGTATAGGTTTTGCCATATTTTATCATCTCATAAATATGAATCAGAAATATATAAAAAGATATGGAGATATCCATTTTATGTTAAAACAAATCTTTTATTTTTACATAACCCTTCTTTGAGAAACTTTAGAAAGATTATCCTTGTCTCTGTTTATGTCTCGGATTGGAACAAATCACTATAATTCGTCCGCGCCTACGGATCAGTCGACATTTTTCACAAATTTTACGAACAGAAGCCCTTATTTTCATATTTCTTACTCCTTACTTTAATTTTGAATCTATTCCTTGGAAAAAAATAAGTCTCTTGTTTTTTTTTTGCTTCAAATTGTATCTTTGATGAAAGGGGTTTTTTCAAAAAGAATCTATCTAATCGTTCGAATCTTTGTTCCGAAGTCTATAAATTATACGTCCCCTAGTTGAATGAATAATATTGCCTTACTTCTAATTTGATTCTATCCCCCGGCAGTGTTTGTATCAAACTGCGTCGGATCTTCCCCGAAATATAACCTAGAATTAGATCTTCATTAGATAAAAATATAAAATATAAACGGATTCRGAGAGCATACCATCCTTCATGAATCATTTTTTTTTCATTCCAGGAAACCCTTTTGAAGTATCAACTAATGGAGGAAGAGTTATATAACTCACCTTTCCTCTCTATTTCACAAATAAGAAGTTAGAGATAAAATTAGGATACCAGAGGAGGATCACCATATATAACACAAAATTTCTCCTCCCATTTTTTCTAGTCTAGCTTCTCGATCTGTCATTATGCCTCGAGAAGTGGAAAGAATTACAATTCCCATTCCACCTAAAATCTTAGGAATTTTTTTATAGTTGGAATAAATTCGTAGACCGGGTCGACTGATACGTTTTAAAATCGTTTTATATATTCCTTTCCTAGTTCTTTTATGGCGTAAGGTTGAAACCAAGAAATTTTGATTACTTTCCTGATGTTTCCGAACATTTTCAATAAAACCCTCTCGTAGGAGTATTTTAACAATGTTTTCGGTGATATTTGTGGATACTATTCGAACCGTTCCATTTTTACTCATGTTAGCATTTCTTATAGAAGTTATTATATCAGCAATAGCGTCTCTGCCCATGACGAATTATAATTATTGGTGCTTCCGAATTTTGATATAATCAACATGTTTTTTTATTTGAATACTTCAAAGTATTCATTATTTAATTAAATTTGAAATTTATTATATTATTCAATTAATTATTAAATTTAGTATTAATTATTAAATTTAGTAAAAGTATATGCGTGAGACACAATCTATTAATTGGGTTTATTTCAAATATCCTACTAGAACAATATCCTAATTTGATCTATGACTATGAGTCTTTATAATACCTCGGGAGCTAATGAAACTATTTTAGTAAAATTCAACTGTCTCAATTCCCGAGCAATCGCCCCAAAAACTCGAGTTCCTTTTGGATTTCCTTCTTGATCAATGACAACCGCTGCATTGTCATCATATCGTATTATCATACCGTTGTCACGTTTGAGTTCTTTACATGTACGTACAATTACAGCTCTTATTACTTCTGACCTTTCTAGAGGCATATTGGGCACTGCTTCTTTAATTACAGCAACAATAACGTCACCAATATGAGCATATCTATGATTACCAGCTCCTATGATTCGAATACACATTAATTCTCGTGCTCCACTGTTATCTGCTACATTCAAAAGGGTCTGAGGTTGAATCATATCATTTTTATTTGAATTTTTTATTTCAATGCAAAGAATGAGGAAAAAGAAGAAATAGTATTTGTCTAGAAATAAAGAAACTCGTGGTTGTTTTTTCATCCCTTTTTTATATTTAGTTTTACATCCCTATCCTGAAATAACAAATTGAGTTTTTATAGGCATTTTGCACGCAGCTATTGAAATTGCTGCTCTGGCTACAGTTTCTGAGACTCCGCCCATTTCGTAAAGTATTCGACCGGGTTTAACAACAGATACCCAATATTCGGGAGATCCTTTTCCCGACCCCATACGTGTTTCTGCGGGCCTTACTGTAATAGGTTTATCGGGAAAAACACGTACCCATATTTTTCCACCACGACGTGCATATCGTGTCATTGCTCTTCGTCCTGCTTCTATTTGTCTAGCAGTAATCCAAGCGGGTTCAAGTGCCTGAAGAGCATATCTGCCGAAGCAAATATGATTACCCCGGCAAGATATTCCTTTCATTCTTCCTCTATGTTGCTTACGAAATCTGGTTCTTTTGGGGTTATAGTTGATGGTTTTTTCCCACCTCTACTACAGAACCGGACATGAGAGTTTCTTCTCATCCAGCTCCTCACGAATGAAAGGATTCGATAATATTACAGATGCACATGTATTTAATAACTAATACATTAAACTAAGTAATGGGATTTATTGATATTATATTTCATTTATTAGATAAGAAGCTGTATATACGGTTAGATTTTTCTATTTCTAGATATAGATAATGTTTCTTTTTTATACCGGATCCTTATTTTTTTTTTTTTTTACTTTTCTTTTAAAAAATTATTGAATCAAGACAATAAATATTGGAATCCAATAAATAAGAAATAAGGGTTTCGCGGGCGAATATTGACTCTTTCCTTTTCCGGCTTTATTCGTAGGATCAATCCACAACCTCTCCGAGTAAAAAAAAAATTTGTTCTTGGTTCATTCCGCCATCCCGCCTGCTCAATCATTTGGATTCTTTTAAATAGAATCCTATATAGTCACAGGTTTCGTCGTTCCTATAGCTTCTCCATTAATGATTAGGCCTGAACTCTGCAATGGAGCTCTCAACAAAATCTGTTTCCGAGTCAATCTCCTCAGTTTCTATTAACCGGAAGCTCTTTATTATTTATATATCATTTATTATTTATATATCAATCGATACAATATTAAACAATATTAAAACAATATGAAATTAATGCTTTATTACACTGCCTTTTATTTATATGAGGTAATTCATAGACCATACATATTGGAATTATATATCATTGAAATTTTTGTTCTCTCTTTCTATCACCTTTCCATTTATCCGCATCCCTTTTTTTTTATTTAAAATCCACAATCATATTTTTTTGTTATGGAACAATTCCAGTTGTTACAACTATATGATTGATCCAGTCATATAGTGACTGTTTTTGGGATCTCGACAATATGAAGCAATAAGTTAGTTATTAGTTTTTAATTTTTTTTTTATTTTTTATATATAGTAGTTGTAGTTATTGAATTCATATTAGGGATCAGTCTTTTTTTGATCCTACTAAAAACTCTAAAGAAAAAACTAACGAGTCACGCACTAAGCATAGCAATTATAAAAAAAAAGGTTAATTTCTTTTTTATTCAACCTTATAGAATTTGAATTATTTTATTTTTTTGATTTAACAGAAAAACAGAAAAAGTTTCTAGTTTTTTGTTCTATATATCACTATATTACTGGATAGAATGACAAGATAAATAAAGGTCTATTATTCTTCATCTACAAATATCCAAATTTTGAGGCCTAGTACTCCATGGATAGTTCGAATTGTATAGGAACAATGATCAATTTTAGCGCGAATTGTTTGTAGAGGAACCCTACCTTCTCTGATCCATTCGACACGTGCAATTTCTTTTCCGTCAATACGTCCTGCAATTTGTATTTGAATTCCTTTTGTATCTGTTTGTTCAGTTAATTCAATAGCTCTTTTCATTGCCTTTCGAAATGAAACTCTATTTCTTAATTGAGAAGCCATATATTCTGCAAGAATATTGGGGTCTCCATAAGGTTTTTCTATTCGTGTGATAGCAATGTTGATTCTTCGGTTCACAGAACGAAATTCTTTTTGTACATTCATCTGTAATTCTTCGATTCCTCGTGTTCGGCCCTCTATTAATAAATTTGGGAATCCAATATGGATTATAACCTGGATTAAATCAATTCTTTTTTGAATTTCTATACGCGAAATTCCAATTCCTTCGAAACCTGAGGATATTCTTTTATTTTTTTGTACATAGTTCTTTATACAATTCCGTATTTTCTCATCTTCTTGTAGACCTACAGAAAAATTTTTTGGTTGTGCGAACCAAAAGGAATGATGATTTTGGGTTGTACCAAGTCTGAAACCAAGCGGATTTATTTTTTGTCCCATATTTTTTATTATATTATCTTTCCATCTATATTTTTTCTAAATATGAATCTAAATCTTAAATTCATCGAAAGATAATTTTGATTTATCTTTTAATACAATTGTTATATGACAAGTCGGCCTTTTTATCGGATAACTACGTCCTCGAGCTCTAGGTCTTAATTTTTTCACAAAAGAACCTCCATTGACTTCGGCTTTACTAATGAATAAATCGGTTTCGTTCAAACCCATATTATGACTAGCGTTTGCTGCTGCGGAATAAACCAATTTTAAAATGGGATAAGATGCTCGATAAGGCATAAGTTCCAATATCATAAGCGTTTCCTCATAAGAACGCCCGCGAATCTGATCAATTACTCTTTGCGCTTTGAAAACAGACATACATATATGTTGAGCTAAAACTTTTACTTCTCCACTCGCATTTGAGTTCTTTTTCTTTATCATAAGGTTATCTCCCGCCAATGAATGATAAGTATCTATTTTTTTTCCAAATTAACGACGAGATTTATTATCGTTTCTCGCATGTCTCGCGAAAGTCAGAGTCGGCGCGAATTCTCCCAATTTGTGACCTACCATACGATCTGTTATATAAATAGGTAAATGTTCCTTTCCATTATGAATAGCGATTGTATGGCCAATCATTTTGGGTATAATGGTAGATGCCCGAGACCAAGTTACTATTATTTCTTTCTCTTCCCTCATGTTGAGTTTTTCAATTTTTCTTGATAAATGATTAGCTACAAAAGGGTTTTTTTTTAGTGAACGTGCCACAGCTGATTACTCCTTTTTTTACATTTTAAAGATTGGCATTCTATGTCCAATAGAATATCTCGATCTAAGTATGAAGGTAAGAATAAATACAATAATGATGAATGGAAAAAAGAGAAAATCCTTTAGCTAGATAAGGGGCGGATGTAGCCAAGTGGATCAAGGCAGTGGATTGTGAATCCACCACGCGCGGGTTCAATTCCCGTCGTTCGCCCATCACATTATTTCAAATTCAAAAAATTCTATTTTCAATATTCCTATTTACGGCGACGAAGAATAAAACTATCACTATATTTTTTCCTTTTCCGACTTCTTCTTCCAAGCGCAGGATAACCCCAAGGAGTTGTGGGTTTTTTTCTACCAATTGGGGCTTTCCCTTCCCCACCTCCATGGGGATGGTCTACAGGGTTCATAACTACTCCTCTTACTACAGGACGCTTACCTATCCAACACTTCGATCCGGCTCTACCCAAACTTTGTTGATTCACCCCAACATTACCCACTTGTCCGACTGTTGCTAAGCAGTTTTTGGATATCAAACGGACCTCCCCGGATGGTAATCTTAATGTGGCTGATTTACCCTCTTTTGCGATCAGTTTCGCTACAGCGCCCGCCGCTCTAGCTAATTGTCCACCCTTTCCAAGCGTGATTTCTATGTTATGTATGGCCGTGCCTAAGGGCATATCGGTTGAAGTAGATTCTTCTTTTAAAAACCCCTTCCCAAACTGTACAAGCTTCTTCCAAAGCATACGGCTTTCTAGATGTATATGATGATATCTAGACAGATGGATCTTTATCTTATATGAATCGTATGATGAAGTACCACATGAGTGGATATATAGGAATCCAAATCTGCCGAATCACTCATGTATGATCTTCTACATCCTAGGTCTCCCCGTTCCATCATCTGGCTTATGTTCTTCATGTAGCATTCAGACCGAATGACTCTATGAAATTACGTCGATACTTCCACATATTACGGGTAACGTAGGAGACATCTCTATTTTTCCCCGGGGGGATCTTTATAATTACCACTGCTTAGCTTTCAATTCGCCTCTGACCATCAAATTAAATGTGAATAACCCGTCCTCCTCTCTTTGAAACAAGGGGCGCTTCCGGTTCTGTGCGTGCTTCAAACAATTTTGTCTTCTCCATATTACCATATCTCTAGAGTCAATAATTTTCTATGAGGAACTACTGAACTCAATCACTTGCTGCCGTTACTCAACAGTTTTCTGTTGAGGTCTATCCCATAGAGGTACTCAAATTGGATCAGTGATTGATTTCTAGGTTTCATCGTAAACCTAATTGGTTACTTCCAATTACGTAAATCAATAGTTCAAACCGCACTCAAAGGTAGGGCATTTCCCATTGATATAGGGACTTCTGTACCAGAAATAATGGTATCTCCAATTATAGCCCCTCTGGGGTGTAAAATATATCTTTTCTCGCCATCCCCATAATGTATGAGACAAATGTATGCATTTCGATTAGGGTCATATTCTATGGTTACGATTCTACCAGATATGTCTTTTTCATTCCGTTGAAAATCGATTTTACGGTATAGACGCTTATGACCTCCCCCTCTATGTCTTGCGGTAATGATTCCTCTGGCATTACGACCTTTACCACAATGATGCTGTCCACAGATCAAATTATTTCGTGGATTGGATTTCATTTGACTGTCTATGGCTCTATTACGTGTGCTCGGGGTAGAAGTTTTGTATAAATGTATCGCCGTGTTATTAAGTATTTTGCTTTACGTTCTTTTCTCTATAAGAGGTGGAATAGAATAACCCGGTTGAAGCGTAATGATCATACGTCTGTAATGCATTGTATGTCCCATAATAGGTCCTATTCTTCTACCCTTTCCTGGGAGTCGATGACTATTCATAGCTATTACCTTGACACCAAAGAAGAGTTCGACCCAATGCTTTATTTCTGTCCTAGTTGATCCTGATTCGACATTAGAAGTATATTGATTGTTCCCCAATAACCGAATACTTTTTTCTGTAAATACTGCATATTTGATTCCATCCATAACTCCATTTTCTTCCCTATGAGTTCCAGTATCGATAAGAATTCTAGTTCTTACTGTTCATATGTTATGGTATGAATATACCATACCAATTCGTTATGTATGGATGATGAGATTCCATTGATACAGAGCCAATTCCAATAGACTTATTGAACGTTCCCATTGGCGTGCATCCAGCAGGAATTGAACCTACGAATTTGCCAATTATGAGTTGGGCGCTTTAACCATTCAGCCATGGATGCTTAACAGGGCTCATTGTACATCGTGAATAACCAAATTCCAATTGAAATGAAATCTTTAGGAGGAATCAATGAAAATCTTTAGGAGGAATCAATGAAACGATATCAATTCAAATCCTGGATCTTCGAATTGAGAGAGATATTGAGTGAGATCAAGAATTCTCACTATTTCTTAGATTCATGGATCAAATTCGATTCAGTGGGATCTTTCACTCACATTTTTTTCCACCAAGAACGTTTTATGAAACTCTCTGACCCCCGAATTTGGAGTATCCTACTTTCACGTGATTCACAGGGTTCAACAAGCAATCGATATTTCACGATCAAAGGTGTAGTACTGCTTGTAGTAGTGGTCCTTATATCTCGTATTACCAATCGAAAGATGGTCGAAAGAAAAAATCTCTATTTGATGGAGCTTCTTCCTATACCTATGAATTCCATTGGACCCATAAATGAGACATTGGAAGAATCTTTTTGGTCTTCCAATATCAATAGATTGATTGTTTCGCTCCTGTATCTTCCAAAAGAGAAAAAGATTTCTGAGAGTTGTTTCATGGATCCGCAAGAGAGTACTTGGGTTCTCCCAATAAATAAAAAGTGTATCATGCCTGAATCGAACCGGGGTTCGCAGTGGTGGAGGAACCGGATCGGAAAAAAGAGGGATTCTAGTTGTAAGATAGCTAATGAAACCGTAGCTGGAATTGAGATCTCATTCAAAGAGAAAGATAGCAAATATCTGGAGTTTCTTTTTTTATCCTATACGGATGATCCAATCCGCAAGGACCATGATTGGGAATTGTTTGATCGTCTTTCTCCGAGGAAGAAGCGAAACATAATCAACTTGAATTCGGGACAGCTATTCGAAATCTTAGGGAAAGACTTGATTTGTTATCTCATGTCTGCTTTTCGTGAAAAAAGACCAATTGAAGGGGAGGGTTTCTTCAAACAACAAGGAGCTGAGGCAACTATTCAATCAAATGATATTGAGCACGTTTCCCATCTCTTCTCGAGAAACAAGTGGGGTATTTCTTTGCAAAATTGTGCTCAATTCCATATGTGGCAATTCCGCCAAGATCTCTTCGTTAGTTGGGGGAAGAATCAGCACGAATCGGATTTTTTGAGGAACGTATCGAGAGAGAATTGGATTTGGTTAGACAATGTGTGGTTGGTAAACAAGGATTGGTTTTTTAGCAGGGTACGGAATGTATTGTCAAATATTCAATATGATTCCACAAGATCTATTTTCGTTCAAGTAACGGATTCTAGCCAATCGAAAGGATCCTCTGATCAATCCAGAGATCATTTCGATTCCATTAGAAATGAGGATTCAGAATATCACACATTGATCGATCAAACAGAGATTCAGCAACTAAAAGAAAGATCGATTCTTTGGGATCCTTCCTTTCTTCAAACGGAACGAACAGAGATAGAATCAGATCGATTCCCGAAATGCCTTTTTGGATCTTCCTCAATGTCCCGGCTATTCACGAAACGCGAGAAGCAGATGAATAATCATCTGCTTCCGAAAGAAATCGAAGAATTTCTTGGGAATCCTACAAGATCAATTCGTTCTTTTTTCTCTGACAGATGGTCAGAACTTCATCTGGGTTCGAATCCTACTGAGAGGTCCACTAGAGATCAGAAATTTTTGAAGAAAAAACAAGATGTTTCTTTTGTCCCTTCCAGGCGATCGGAAAATAAAGAAATGGTTGATATATTCAAGATAATTACGTATTTACAAAATACCGTCTCAATTCATCCTATTTCATCAGATCCGGGATGTGATATGGTTCCGAAGGATGAACCAGATATGGACAGTTCCAATAAGATTTCATTCTTGAAAAAAAATCCATTTTTGGATTTATTTCATCTATTCCATAACCGGAACAAAGGGGGATACACGTTACACCACGATTTTGAATCAGAAGAGAGATTTCAAGAAATGGCAGATCTATTCACTCTATCAATAACCGAGCCGGATCTGGTGTATCATAGGGGATTTGCCTTTTCTATTGATTCCTACGGGTTGGATCAAAAAAAATTCTTGAATGAGGTATTCAACTCCAGAGATGAATCGAAAAAGAAATCTTTATTGGTTCTACCTCCTCTTTTTTATGAGGAGAATGAATCTTTTTATCGAAGGATCGGAAAAAAATTGGTCCGGATCCACTGCGGGAATGATTTGGAAGATCCAAAACTAAAAACAGCGGTATTTGCTAGCAACAACATCATGGAGGCAGTCAATCAATATAGATTGATCCGAAATCTGATTCAAATCCAATATAGCATCTATGGGTACATAAGAAATGTATCGAATCGATTCTTTTTAATGAATAGATCCAATCGCAACTTCGAATATGGAATTCAAAGGGATCAAATAG